ATGGCGCTAAGCGGGATTATCGCCTATTAACTGCTTTGAAGGCAGTGGGTTTATTTAACCTAAGCGCCATTGTCAATCTGCAAGGTGGCCGAGTGTTAAGGTGTTGGTTTGTAAAACCAGTTATAAGGGTTCAATTCCCTTTCTTGTGGGGAGGTAGCTATGGGAAAAGTCTCATGCTTACAACGTGAGGATGCCTGTTTGACTCAGGTCCTCTCTATAAGTTATAGACATATTTTGTCACTTTTAGATTTGCAATCTAATGTGCTGTTACACTATATAACCTAAGAAGAAGAGAGTCGAACTCTTAATATAAAATTCAAAGTTTTATGGTATGCCCTTTACCTACTTCTTAGGTTGTAGTTCAATGGTTGAGCGTCTGGCCGTTAACCAGAAAGTAGTAGGATCAATACCTGCCAATCTAGGTTAAGGAAGTTAAAGTGGTCTAACAAAGAGCCTAAAACTCTTGAGATTGAGGTTCGACTCCTCACCTTAATTATGTGGGTTTTTAGAAAAATAAATTTGTTCAATCTTTTGAACTCTTTAGGGTTGGTTGTAAACTTTCTAGGCGTAATAGTTCCTATTTTGTTGGCAGTCGCGTTGTTGACTTTATTGGAGCGTAAGGTTATAGGATACATGCAACTACGGAAGGGACCAAACCTTGTGGGGCCCTTAGGTGTTTTGCAGCCAATAGCAGATGGGTTGAAGCTTTTTATAAAGGAGAACTTAACTCCTGCTTCTTCTTCACCTTTGCTCTTTTTTTTGGCTCCGGGGAGGTTTTTTTTATTTGCTGTTCTCCTTTGAGTTAGAATTCCGGTTGTATTTTCGGGAGTTAAATTGTCTTTGTCATTACTTTTTATTTTAGCAGTATCTAGACTTTCTGCTTATTCCATTTTGGTGGCTGGGTGGGCTTCTAACTCTAAGTATGCTCTAATAGGGGCCCTGCGGGGTGCAGCCCAGACAGTGTCTTATGAGGTGAGGTTTGGTCTGATAATTTTACCGTTAGTTCTTTTGGTTGGGAGCTGAAGTTTGTACTTTTTTTCTAGGTCTCAGTCTTTTGTCTTACTTTTGCTTCCTTGTTTTCCGTTGTTTATTATGTGGTATATTTCAACCCTTGCAGAGACTTCTCGGGCGCCTTTTGACCTTCCCGAAGGAGAGTCTGAGCTTGTTTCCGGCTATAACGTGGAGTATGCAGGGGCCCCATTCGCTCTTTTTTTTATTGGTGAATATGCCAACATAATATTGATGAATTTATTAAGTTGTGTGTTATTTCTAGGAGGGGGAGCTCCTTTTAGTTTTTTTTTGGGCCAACTTTTAATAGTCGTTATTAAGACTTGTCTTTTAGTTTTTTCATTTCTGTGGGTTCGTTCTTCTTTTCCTCGGGTGCGGTATGACCAGTTAATGATGCTGATGTGAAAGGGATTTTTACCCCTTTCTGTCTCACTTTTATTCTTTTTTATTTTAGTGGCTTTCTTTTTACAAGGTCTGGCCCCCTATTTTGGGTAAAATAGGTGAATTCCTTTAGGGTAGGAGAGACTAGCCGATAACTAGTCTTCAGCTTGTTCGAGTCAAGCTTCATCTTAAAGTAGCCTGTTGGCCTGTGGTTGGAGAAAGGCTAAATGTATATACAACTGTTTTTTAATTTGTTTCTTGGGAGGTCCGTTTTTTTCATATTTTTGACGAGGAATTGACTCCTTCTTTGGGTTTGGTTGGAGTGTGTAACTCTTAGTTTAGTAATATTGTTACAGCGGTTAAAAAGAGGGCCCCGGAAAGTGGAGGCGGTTTCTAAGTACTTTGTACTTCAGGCTGTGGCGGGAGTAATTATACTTTTTGGGGTGTTATTACGTTGAGGCGGTAGTGGTGTTCTTTTCGTTTGAGGTGACTACAGGTTTCTTTGTTACGGGCTAATTTTGTTTGGGCTATTAGTTAAGTTGGCTGTTTTTCCCAACCCTTTCTGGTTTGTCGACGTTGTGTCTGGGCTTAGGTTGGGCCGGAGTGTTTATGTTGTAGTGGTCTCTAAGTTAGGGCCTTTATACTTATATTTTACATTATCTGAAGGTGCACAGTCAATTGGGCTCTTGTTGATAGGCTTATTCTCTGCTTTTTTGGGAAGGGCTTTAGGCACTAACCAGTTTAGGGTGCGAAAGATTGTTGCGTTATCTTCAATAGCTAAACTTGGCTGGTTTATTGTTTGTCTCCCCTTTTTAGGGGGCCATCTAGGTGTTATTTGTTTTGTAGGGTATATAGTAAGAATTCTTGTTCTTCTTTGGGTTACTTCTTTTTATTGTTATGACTACTTGTTAAAGGGGGGTCATGTATACTACAAATCTAGCGGGATAATTTTGCTTATAGTCAGGTTACTTTCTTTAGGAGGTTTACCTCCTTTCGTTGGGTTTTTTGTGAAGTGGCAGTTGTTTCAGGGGTTGGTAAGGGCTAATTTATTTTGGGTGTGTGGAGTTTTAATTGCTAGGAGTCTGTTATCACTTTATTTTTATCTAAAAATTAGTTTTAGCTGTTGGAGCCTAAAATGGGTGGACTCTCGATCTTCCGTTTTGTATTACCACGTTGTTGGCAGGGTTAAGGCTGTTTTGTGGGTTTGTTTATTGGTTTTTTTTGGTTTAATTGGGGGTTTCTTTATCGGGCCAGTAGATTCTTTGTTAGGTTAAACCTTATCTGTAAGGATTAGTTAAAAGCATAATATTAGTCTGTCTAACTGAAGTTGCGGGGAACCGCATCCTTATAATGACACCCTTTCGTAAGCGGCATCCAATAGTTAAGATTCTAAAATCTAGTCTCTGGGATCTTCCTTCTCCCTCAAATATCTCTGTTTGGTGAAACTTCGGTTCTTTATTAGGGTTATGTATGGGGGTACAGATTGTAACGGGCATCTTTTTGGCGATGCATTATACGGCTGATACTAAAATGGCTTTCTCTTCGGTGGCCCATATTTGCCGTGACGTTAATTATGGTTGATTGTTGCGGAATATTCATGCGAATGGTGCCTCTATGTTTTTTATTTGCATGTACATACATATAGGCCGAGGACTTTATTACGGTTCTTTTGTTAATGCAGCTACTTGGAACGTAGGGGTAGTTCTGTTCCTTCTTTCTATTTTAACTGCTTTTTTTGGCTATGTGCTTCCATGGGGCCAAATGTCTTTTTGGGCGGCTACTGTGATAACAAATTTAGTAACTGCTGTGCCATATATAGGGACGGACATAGTTCAATGGATTTGAGGGGGGTTCTCGGTGGACAACCCAACTTTACATCGATTCTTTGTATTTCATTTTTTATTTCCCTTTGTTCTAGCTTTTCTAGCAGTATTACATTTGTTGTTTTTACACGAAACAGGGTCTAACAACCCTTTAGGGGTTCCCTCAGACTACGATAAGGTCCCCTTTCACGTTTACTTTACTTCGAAGGATTTGGTAGGGTTTATCTTATTTATTGTTGGTTTAGCTGGCCTGGCTTTACTTTATCCCACTGCTTTATCAGACCCTGAAAATTTTATTCCTGCGAACCCCTTGGTTACTCCCCCCCATATTCAGCCAGAGTGGTATTTTTTGTTTGCTTATGCAATTCTCCGGTCTATCCCTAAAAAGTTAGGGGGTGTAATAGCTTTGGTAAGGGCGATCCTAGTTTTGTTTTTGGTTCCTGTCCTACATTTTTCAGGCCAAAACTCTTGCTGTTATCGTCCGTTAGGCCAGTTTGTCTTTTGGCTAATCGTCGGTAAATTCTTTATATTGACGTGAATTGGAAGTCAGCCCGTAGAGGAGCCTTATATATTAATAGGGCAGTTAGCTTCGGTTTTCTATTTCTTTAGTTTCTTAGTTCTCGTTCCAGGTATAGGAGCGGCTGAAAAGGTTTTTTGTGAATCTTTTTGCCTTGAAAGCTAGCAGCAGCCTATCTTGTAAATAGGAAGAGGTCAGTGAAAATCTGGCTCAAGGCTAAACTCTTAGCTGCTCACATTTTTTTGCGAACATAGATGAAAAATTTTTGTCAAGATAGTTAAAATTATAACTAAGCTCTGAAGAGGCTTGATTGGGGCGTTGGATTCCCCTCCTGGCATTTTTAAAAAAATTTGGTTCTGGTTTTTCTGTTGTGATGTTTGAGGTGTATACATGCTAGTCCATAGGCGTCCCGGTGAGGCAGCGAGTTTGGAGGCCCTTAATTATATATACATTGAGCTAAAAACATCGTATGAATTAACTGTTCTATAAAAAGAAAAATAGCCGTTAAATAGCGTCACATCTGCAGTAATGAGCCTTTAACACTCACTGAGAAGTGGATTAGACCAATTAATAAAGTGAGGGGGCTAAGTCTCGTGCCAGCAGCCGCGGTTACACGAATCTCCTCTCATAACTTAGGAAGCGGCTTATTGAGGATTCTAGTGTTTATTGGTGTAAAGAAGCCCTTAACAATAAGTGTGGAAACTTAAATTGGGCCGTAAATGCGTCTAATATGGGCCTCGTGATTTAGGGGGGAGACCCGGATTAGATACCCGGTTATTCCTAAGTGTCAAGAGATAATGCCGGCGGAGTACGGAGGTGTCTTTAAAAAGCCAAGAACTTGGCGGTTGTCTATTTCTGATTAGGGGAGCTTGTTTGAAGAAAAGGATAATCCGCCAAACACCTGACCCCTTTTTGATTTTCAGCCACTATATCATCGTCTCTAAGTGCTTAGTCCGAGCTTAAGACAACTACAAATCAGGGAAAGCTTGCTAGAAGTCAGATCAAGATGGTGCCTATAAAGGGGGGAGAATGAGCTACACTGGTATATTAACCGCAGTTAAGTTTGGGGGTAAAGATGAAATTGTTTACTTTAAAAAGGACTTAATAGTAATAAAGCTTGAGATAGGCTTTGTGAAATTAGCGCTAGGCTTCGTACACATCGCCCGTCGCCTGCGGGGTAAAACTTGGAGTAAGTCGTAACATAGTAGGCGGACCGGAAGGTGTGGCCTGGACAAGGAGAAGTAGTTTATGAAAATTTAGGCTTTGGGAGCTTAAGATGCCAAGATAGCTTGGCCTTCTTCAATTTGCAAAGGTACTATAGTGGTTGTAGGTCTGTTTTAGGCACAGTTTAGGTTGGTTCGAGTCCAGCCCTTTGTGTGTTTTTTCCCTAGAGTTGTAAAGTCTATTAAAGGTTAAGAATCTAAGAAAATTTAAGTAAAACATTATATTAGGTAAGAGATTTTTAGTATTGTGTAAAGAACAGTTTTAAAAACTTCGATAGAGAAAGTACCGTGAGGGAAAGGTGAAGAATAAGGCCTTAAAATTAAGAAAAGAAGACCTATGTCTTACCTTTTGCATTATGGTTGGTTAAATAAAATGATCGAGTTGTTCAATGGACGAAGTGGGACGAGTTACTTTTTTCTTTGGCGAGGCCTTAATCTTTCGGTGTTGCAGAACTTGGAAGAAGAGGGGAAAGTAGGGGTGATACGCTTATCGAGTTCCATGTTAGCTTTTTTTTGAGGAATTAGGTATAAGCCTAACTTATGTTGTCTTAAGGTAGAGAGTTGCGGATGAGCGCTATTCTCTTAGAGAAAACAGTCTTTGCTTATGAGTTAAGTTAATGAGAAAATTAAGAGTTTAGGTAAGTATGTTAATCTTAGTAGCTTTCTTCTGGAGTGTGTCGGAGCTCACTAAACTTTTGTCTAATGTTGATGTGTTAGGCTGAACTCTTTAAATATTACTCAAATTTCTTGGTAGCGGGAGGAAATATGACTAAATGAGTAAAGCAAGGCCTCATTTAAGAAATAACCTAAAGAGAGTGCGCAGGGCTTTCTTTTTGTTTAAGTTTTCTTATAGAAGTGAGGTTAAAGATTGTTAAAGTGTGGAAAGGAACTCGGCAAATCTCTCTTGCGCCTGTTTACCAAAAACAACGCCTTCGGAAAAAGATCGAAAGGTTCTGCCTGCCCGGTGACTTAAGAGGTTAAACGGCTGCAGTACCCTGACTGTGCAAAGGTAGCATAATCATCTGTTCATTAATTGTGGACTGGCATCAACGGCTAGACGACAAGAAAGCTGTCTCCCTACACTGATCTTGAATTTAACGTAGAGGTGAAGAGGCCTCTATTTGGCAGTGGGACGAGAAGACCCTATTGAGCTTTAATCTCTGCTAAACTGTTTTTGGTAAGAGGTTTGGGTTGGGGCAACTGTTTTTATGTTTTAAAACAAAGGCACAATAAGGATAAATTAATTTTAAGGCGAGACCCAAAAAAGTTTGATCATTAGAACAAGTTACCTTAGGGATAACAGCGTTATTTTCCCCGAAAGTCCTTATTGACGGGAAAGTTTGCGACCTCGATGTTGGATCAAGGCCCCCTGGGTGTGCAGAAGCCCCCAACGGTTGGTTTGTTCAACCATTAAAGCCTTACGTGATCTGAGTTCAGTCCGTCGTGAGACAGGACAGTTTCTATCTACTTAATGACTCTTTCTAGTACGAAAGGAATTTTAGAGGGCAGCCAACGGGCAAGCTGTGCTGCTAAAAAAACCTAAACAATATAAAAGGTTTTCACAAGTATAAAACTTTGTATATCTGACTTCCAATCAGAAGGGCTGACTATAAATCAGGTGAAATTTACATAGTTTAAGAAGAGCGGTGGAATTTCTCTCCACAGGTTCCGCATAGGCGGATGTGAATTGAGGCCCATAAAGAGTTGAAATAGGAGTAGTTAAAATAATAACATTAGATTTGCATTCTAAATTTGAGGCCCAAGTCTCCTTCTATCCAGGTAAGATGTGCTAAGTATTAAGCAACTAGGCTCATGACCTAGGCATGTAGGTGAAAGGCCTTCTCTTACTTTGTAAAACAACAAACCAACCAAGGATAATATATATATTTAGTGAGGGAGTCACTTATACGAGAAACTTAATAACCCCTATGTTGCAATATGTCGAATCGTTAGTGCACGAGTATGAGTGCGAGCGAGCGGAGTGAGGGAGTCACCGTAGATAGAATTCTGGTCCCATTAAAGGCCCCAAGCGGAGGCGCGAAGCGGAGAAGCGGAACCCCGCCGAGAGCGAACGGAGTGAGCGAAGGTGTAATGAGCGGTAGCGATAAAGAACCCACGAGGACGTAGGACGAAGTGGTGGATTGGAGCTGGCCCACCGACCCGACGAGGCTAAGTGGTTGTGCAGGCATAATTAAGGTGCGAGGAGGCTCAAACCAAGAAAAAGGGAGCCGCGCGACGGAGGCGCAAGGCGGAATGGATTCGCAGGTTTGAGGTGGGATAGGTCCAACCTAGAGCTGAACCCATAGTGGCCTATACCCCAGCCCCGGGGAGGGGGAGTGGCTCTAGCTGCTGGAAGGGGGCTGTCAATATAGAATGTTAACATCTATTTTATTGTTGTTCGATTGTGGTGGGCTTCTTTTAATATTTTCTTATTCCCCTTTTTTTGGGGTGTTTGGGGTGCTGTTGCACTCTATTGCTCATGCGTGTTTGCTGTGCTTGTTGGGTGTTCCTTTTCCCCCCGGGGCTTCCTAGCTGCTGAAGGGGGTTCCCTCAACATAGAATGTTGACATCTATTTTATTGTTGTTTGATTGTGGTGGGCTTCTTTTAATCTTCTCTTATTCTCCCTTTTTTGGGGTGTTTGGGGTGCTGCTGCACTCTATTGCTCATGCATGCTTGCTGTGTTTGTTGGGTGTCCCTTTTTTTGCCCTGTTAATGGTGGTCGTTTATGTGGGTGGTATGTTAATTGTTTTTCTGTTCTCTACTGTCTTGTCGGCCGAGCGTTACCCTGAGTTTGACTATGTGCTGTTCCTAGTTTTTCTGAGCGGGGGATTCGTTTTAACTCTGCCCTTTTTAAGTGAGACTTCGGGGGTGAGAAAAAGAGAGAGACTAAGGAGTTTAGTCTTGACAGAGGGCTTCACTTCCCAGTATAGTAGTTTTGGGCTGCTGACTTGTCTTGTGGGGTTAATTTTATTAGTGGCACTGGTTGTCGTACTGGAATTTGGCTTTGAGCACAGTCGGGGGTGTTTGCGGAAGCTTTAGGGTTGATTTTATTAAAGTTGTCTGGATTTCCTTTAGAAAAGTTAATTAGCTAACGTTCAATTCTTGTTGAAATTTTTCTCTTCCTTTAAAAAATTTCAAAAAACCTGATAGGAGTTTTTTGTCTCTTTTTAGTGGGAATATTTTTGGAAAGTCTGACTTTTGCTTTAGGCTAGAATACAGCCCATGCAGTTGCTCCTGCAGTGATCAGGAGAATGGTGTATAAAAGGTATTTAGTTATGATTCCTGATAATGACTTCTGCATGGTCTTTGAGCTCAGCCCTGTTCACATTATTATCCCTTGGGCTCCTATACGAGCTGCTCAGCCCTGGTCGAATGTTCGAAGGACGCCTAAAATACTAGTTGCTGCCGCATTATGGGTAAAAGCTGTGTGTCAGATTTGTACGTAGTATCATTTTCTCCTTAAGAAGGAAGTTCCTGGGGCTAAGTTTATCTTGTTAATGGCTTTTATAATTAAAATAAAAGCAGCGATAGTAACAATAATTGGTAGACTCTTAATTAGTAGTGGAACTAGAAGGGGAAAGAATTTAAATAAGGACAAATAGAACCCTCACCCAGCGATCAACGCTCCTCCTAAAAGGCGACTTAAGGGTAGTATGAGATTGAGGTTTTCTTCTCTTGCCGGGATTCTAGGGGGATTGTTGGGGTTGTAGAGCGTTGTGAAATAAATGACCCGCAGCCTATAGGCTGCGGTTAAGAGGGTGGCTGCCATTGCCAAAATGGCCGCAACACTTTTAGTCAGTCTCGCATTTCTCAATTCAAGAATATAGTCCTTTGAATAAAATCCGGCCATGAAGGGAATGCCGCAGAGGGCTAGTCTAGCTATGGAGAGTGCTCTTGCAGTAAAGGGAGCTGTGTTTGTGGCTGAGCCAATCTTTCGGAGGTCTTGGTCATTTTTAAATGAGTGAATAACTCTGCCTGAGCATAAAAAAAGGAGAGCCTTAAAAAAAGCATGGGTACATATGTGGAATAGGGCTAGGTAAGGCAGGCCAAGGCCTATAGCGGCGACCATTAAGCCCAATTGTCTCGTAGTAGAGTAGGCTACCACCTTCTTAATGTCGAATTGGAAAAGAGCAACCCTCGCTGCAAATATTGCGGTTGCAGATCCTATCAGCCTTACTCTACATAATGCCCAGGCTGTTCCCTGTAACAGGGGAAACCTTCGAATTAAGAGAAAGACGCCGGCAACGACCATGGTGGAGCTGTGGAGTAAAGCTGAGACGGGGGTGGGGCCTTCCATTGCGGAAGGTAGCCAAGGGTGTAAAAGAAATTGGGCCGACTTGCCTACTGCAGCAACAATAAGGCCAACAGCGGCGAGGTTTGTGACAGTGGAAGGTGCTGTACCTGACAAAACTTTTTTTAAGTCCCAAGATTTGTAAAAAATTATTCTCAAAGCCAAGAACAAAATGATTCCGCTATCCCCCAGGCGGTTATAAATTATTGCCTGTAAGGCGGCCCTGTTGGCGTCTCTTCGAGTAAACCACCATCCTATTAATATAAAGGAGAGTATCCCAACCCCTTCTCATCCCACAAATAATATAAAAAGTCTTTTTGAGGAAACTAAGATTAACATGAAAAGAAGAAAGAGAATTAAGCAATTTATAAAGACTTTCTTGTTTGGGTCGGTGGCCATATAATAGTGGGAAAATTCAATTATTGATCAAGTTACAAATAAAGCCACACAAATAAAGATTATGGAGTTCTGGTCTAGAATTAGGCTAAGTGTAAAGGCTTGCAGAAAGGCGGGGAAAAGGGGCAGCTCAACAATTAAGGAGGGGCAGCCGGCGGCTAGCCAGGTCAAAAGCCCACCACCGCTCACGGCGACGGCGCCAAAGAGGAGAGGTATTTGGTCCTTTCTCTTTTTATTTTTTTGTTTATAAAAAGAGAAAGAAAGGAAAGCTACAAATGAAATGAGGACTAGTGCTTTTAATAACATCGAAAGTGCCACGGATTTTAACCGCGGGATCTTTGACTTAGCGGGCCAAGAACAATCTTTCACTTCCGGGCTATCTAGAGGTTTTAGTATCTCTGTCTTTAGTGTCACAAACTAATGCTTTAGGGTTAAGCTAAGTTAGCCTATTTGGAAATTATTCTCGGGGCGGCGATAAGGGAAACTAGGGGGAGGAGGTGTAGAATGAGTGTTTTATACTCTCGTTGGTTGATCTTTCCTTTTAGGCTTTTATATAAAGAGGTAGAGCCTGTTTTAAGTAGTTGATATATAGTAAGTCTGAAGACTCCTGTAAGTAGTATCCCGGTGAGAGTTGGTATAAATTTAATAACTCTGAATCTAATAATGGAAGAAAATATGAAGAGTTCTCCAACGGCTTTTGGCAGGGGGGGCAGGCCCATTTTGGCGCAGGCGAATATTAGTCACAGTAAGGGGAGGGATACGAACATGGTCTTTATTCCTCGTCTGGCGGCTAGTGTTCGGGTCCCCGATCGTTCGTAGAAGATGTTTGCGATACAAAATAAAGCGGAGGACACTAAGCCGTGTGCGACCATTATAATGATTCTTCCTGATATGGCTCATCTTGAGAATAAGGAGAGTCCTGCTATCATGAAGCTCATGTGGGAGACCGAGGAGTAAGCAATAAGAGACTTCAGGTCTGTTTGTGTTACACATATAAGGCTGGTAAGGAGGCCTCCTCAGCAGCAGAAAGGGATTAAATAGGTTTTTATTAAGGTTTGGAAAGGTAAGGAGAATGCGGCGGTAAGGCGTATAAACCCATATCCTCCCATCTTTAGTAATATTGCGGCTAGTATCATAGATCCGGCGACTGGGGCTTCCACGTGGGCCTTAGGCAGTCACAAGTGTAGCCCAAATATGGGCACCTTGACCAGAAATGCAATTATACAGAAGATGGCTAGAGTGGTGAGTCTGGAGTTAGGCGACGAGATAGAAAGTAAGGATATAGATATCTGGTCTTTAATTGAGTAAAAATATATTAGCCCAAGGAACAAGGGAAGCGATCTTATAAGGGTATAGAAAACGAAGTAATATCCGGCCTCGATACGCTCCTGCTGGGCGCCTCATTGAGTTATGAGGAAGAGGGTGGGGATCAATGTGCCCTCGAAGCCCAGGAAGAATACTATAAGTTTAGTGGCTGAGAAAGTTATTATAAGAAAGATAAGAATGAGAATAGAGAGCTGGATAAATGTCCGTTTTTTGGAGGGTCTCTTCTTCTGGAGGTGTCCGGTACTTGCCATAAGGGATACGGGGAGGAGCCATAGGCTGAGTATGATAAGGGGTGTTCTCACTTTGTCGTTTGTTAGGGCCCATCCTCTTTTGTTGTAGGAAAGATTTGGTGAAATAATTCAGGTGGTTATTATGAGGAACATAATTGTTGTTTGTGTAACTGCGACTCCTCATAACTTCTTTCTAGGGACGGCTCATGTGGTTACTAAAACTCCAGTGATGGTAAGTAGGGAGGTTAACATTTTTACGTTAGTCTTCTGCTCACTCTAAGCCGCCTTTTGCCCACTCATATCATAGGCCTACAACAAGGATTATAATAAATATTGTGACGGGGGGGACCGTGAGGTCTCTGTTAAAGAAAGGCAGGGTGAAGGGGACTATAATAAGTAGAGCTATCTCTAGGTCAAATATTAGGAACAGTATCGCAACCATGAAAAAACGAAAGGAGAATGGGGCCCGAGCTGATTTTATAGGGTCAAATCCGCATTCATAGGGTGCTATCTTGTTTAGGTCGGATGATAAAACTGGTAAGATCTTACCCAGGAGAGACAGTATCCTGGCCAATAGTAGTGCTATTATAATATAAATAAAAAGGTAAGACATAGTGAGAGAGTTGGCAGACGTGTAATGTGTTTAGCTTGAAACTAAAGTGATGTGGGTTTAACTCCTACACTCTCTTATGCTCCCCCTCATCAGTATATACAAACGAAGAGGAAGATTCAGACCACGTCGACGAAGTGTCAGTACCATATGGCGCATTCGAACCCCACGTGGTGGCTAGTTGAAAAGTGTGCTCGAGTTAGTCGGATTAAACAGATAAGTAGGAAGGTTGTCCCTATAATGACGTGTAAGCCGTGAAATCCGGTTGCTACGAAAAAAGTTCTTCCGTAAACCCTGTCAGCTATCGTAAAGGAGGCCTCTCAGTACTCATAGGCTTGTAACGCGGTAAATCACAGCCCCAGGAGGACGGTTATTATTAGGGCTTGTCATGCCTCTTTTCCGTCTCCCTTTCGTAGGCTGTGATGGGACCAAGTGAGGGAAACTCCGGAGGAGAGAAGGATGGCGGTGTTCAAAAGGGGCACTCCTCAAGGGTGAATAGGGCTAATTCCTGTGGGAGGCCAGGTCATTCCTATTTCGGCGGTAGGTGAGAGAGCTCTGTGGAAGAATGCTCAGAAGAATCTAAAGAAAAACATGACTTCGGACAATATAAATAAGGTAAATCCAATCTTTATTCCCCGCACTACATAGGAGGTGTGCATGCCTAGGAAGGTTGCTTCTCGTACGACGTCTCGTCATCATAGGGTCATTATAAATACTAGGGTTATTATTCCTAAGGCTGCGGTGAACAAGTTGTCTCCTTGGAATCAGCAGACCGTGCCGACAGTGGTAGTCAGTGCTCCTATTGCGGCTGCTATTGGTCAAGGGCTACGATCAACAATGTGGAATGGGTGTTGGTGCTTGAATTTTCTCTTCATTTTTAGCTTGTGTTTTCTTCGAGGTATTGCTTTGCTAGAATAGTAAACACTGCGGCTTGTATACAGGCTACCGCTATCTCTAGCGCAAATAGGGTAAATAATAGTAAGAAGGATATTAGACCTATGGGCGAGGTGGAAGTTGCTTCTCACACAACGCATGAGCAGAGAAAAATTAATAGGTGGCCGGCCAATAGGTTAGCACCAAGTCGGAATCCGAGGGTTAAAGGCTGTATGCAAAGTCTTATGAGTTCAATTATAACCATTAGGGGAACTAGATAGGAAGGTGTTCCTTCTGGGACCAGGTGTCTGATCTTTCCCTTTCATTTTCTAATAATTCCCAGGATTTGGAGTGATAGTCAAAGTGGGAGAGATAGTCTAAATGTAATCCTAAGGTGGGACGTTTGGGAAAATGTGTAAGGGATTAGTCTAAGAACGTTGAAGCTTAGGCAGATTAAGAAAATAGGGAGTATAAGGTGGGTTCACTTTTTTGTTGTCGGTCGAGGTGTGGGGAGTATTTTGACTTGGACCTCTCTTAAAAAGGCGGATCCTATTGTTTTTCGGCTGGGGACAAGGTGGGACTTTTTTAAGAAGAGGGTTCACGATATGGCGATGAGGCCCCCGGTCATAGTTAGGGAAAGAATGGATAAGGATGCGGGCATAAATTGGTCAAATATTTTGTTTATCAGGGTCATTTTTTTGTCAGGAAGGTTTCGTTTTGAGAAAAAAAGGCGTTTTCCTTGCTAAGCGGGGTCAAGGCAGAGCTTCTTTTAAAAATTATAATAATTAGTAGTAAGATGGTTCATTTAGTAATAAGGTTGGCGAATCAAAGGGTGAATTCTAGTTGTGGCATGACTTGATGACGGGGACTCTCCGTCTTCTTAGGGTTAAGAGGCCTAAGCTTTGGAAAATAAGCTAATCAAGTGGTAGGCCTATTCTTCGGCTAGACTGTCGCATCAGCTGTAAAATGTTTTGCGGTCTACAGCTTCTACAACTATGGGCATGAATCTGTGGTTCGCGCCGCATATTTCTCTACATTGTCCGTAGAAGACTCCCGCGCGGTCTATCTTAAGGTATACTTGGTTCAGGCGGCCAGGGACTGCGTCCATCTTTAGTCCTAGTGATGGAACGCATCAGGCATGTATAACATCTGTGGAGTGGGTTATTACTCGTATGTCTATGTCGAGGGGTAAAACTAGGCGGTTGTCTACTTCTAATAGTCGGGGAAGTCCTGATTGGGTGAGGTCTTCCGTTTGGACCATGTAGGAATCAATCTCTATTCGTTGGTGGTCTCAGAATTCGTAGGTTCAGTATCATTGGTGACCAATAGTCTTGACCGTTACTTCTGGGTTAGTGCCTTCGTCCATTCAATATAGAAGATTTATAGAGGGAACTGCTAGAGCGATTAATACGAATCTGGGGGAGATGGTCCATCACATTTCTACCTTTTGCTTTTCGATAAGCTTTCAGAAGGTCGGTACTTTGTGGAGGGTAAGACTTAAGGCGTAGAATACTAAGACGGTTATGAAAACGACGAAGGCCATGGCGTAGTCGTGAAATCAATGGAATTGCTTCATTACATAGGAAGCTGGGTCTTGAAATCCTAGTTGTAGTGGGGTTGACATTTTTATTTTCGGAGGGTTTTTAGAATTGTTATTCTTCTTTCCGTGAATTTACGTGAAAGGAGGGCTATAATGGATATGCCTATGCTAGCTTCAACGGCCGAAAGTGATAGGATGAATATAGAGAAGGTTCTGAATTCTAAGTTTTTAGTAGTTATGGCTATGTACACTTTATATGTGATTAGTTTTAATAGGAGGAGTTCTAGTCTTAGTAGGATGGATAAAAAAAACTTATTGTGGTACAGAGTTCTTATTGCGCCTAAGGTAACCATGAGAAATATTAGTTGGGTTATTTTCATAAGAAGATCCTGGTGAGAACAGGGTCTAAAGAGCCGAAATCTTTTGCTTTCTGTAAGCTAATCTTCTATGTTAGAATTGTTCTTTGGTTGTTCTTTGTCCCAATTGGCATTTCTTTAAATGTGTGTTCTTGAGGAGGAAAAGCGGGGTAGTGTCATTCTAATTTCGTGGTAATGTCTTTGGTGTGAGTGTTGGTTTTTTCTAAGGTAAAAGAGAGAGCTACTATAGTTAAGAAGCCGATTGTGCCTATGAATGATAAAAGAGACCCCAGTGATGAGACAGTGTTCCAGAATGTGAATGCGTCTGGGTAGTCGGAGTATCGACGTGGCATTCCGGCCAAGCCGAGGAAATGTTGGGGGAAGAATGTCAGGTTGACTCCTATGAACATAATGAAAAAGTGGGCTAGCGCACTGGCGCGGTCTAGAGTTGCTCCTGTGAACAAGGAGAATCAGTGAGTGAATCCTGCAAAAATGGCGAATACGGCTCCCATTGATAGTACGTAGTGGAAGTGCGCTGTGACGTAATAGGTGTCGTGAAGAGCCACTTTTAAGGATGAGTTGGATAGAACTATTCCTGTAAGTCCTCCAATGGTGAATAGAAATATGAATCCTAGAGCTCAGAAAATAGATGGGTGAGCCTTTCTCATGTTGAAAGGCACCCCTTGAAGGGTTGCAAGTCAGCTGAACACCTTAACTCCTGTTGGTATAGCTATGATCATAGTGGCTGCTGTGAAGTAAGCTCGGGTGTCCACATCTAGGCCTACTGTGAACATGTGATGGGCTCATACAATAAAACCTAAAATACCTATAGAGATCATGGCGTACATCATTCCCAGGTAGCCAAAGGGGGTGGTCTTTCCCATTCGGTTGGCTACTACATGGGAAATGATCCCAAACCCTGGCAATATTAGAATGTAAACTTCGGGGTGCCCAAAGAATCAGAACAAGTGTTGAAATAAAATAGGGTCTCCTCCCCCTGTTGGGTCGAAGAAGGTAGTGTTAATTTTTCGGTCTGTGAGGAGCATAGTGATGGCTCCGGCTAAAACAGGTAAGGAGAGTAAGAGGAGGATTGTCGTCAATAAAATAGATCAAACGAAAAGTGGCATACGGTCCATGGTCATTCCGGGGGCCCGCATGTTAAGAATCGTGGTTATAAAGTTTATAGAGGCCATAATAGATGAGGCTCCGGCCAGGTGTAGAGAAAAGATTGCGAGGTCTACACACCCCCCTGCGTGGGCGGCTGGGCCAGATAAAGGTGGGTAAACTGTTCACCCGGTTCCTACCCCTCCTTCTTTGGCAGCCGAAGCTAAGAGTAAAATGAAGGCGGGGGGTACAAGTCAGAATCTCATTTTTTTCATACGTGGGAATGCCATATCTGGAGCTCCTAACATTAAAGGGACCAGTCAGTTTCCAAATCCTCCTATCATGATCGGCATAACCATGAAGAAAATCATGACGAAGGCGTGAGCGGTTACCATTACGTTGTAAATTTGGTCGTCTTGTAATATGGAGCCGGGTTGGGAAAGTTCTACTCGTATAATTTTTCTCATCGCAGTTCCGACTGTGCCGGCCCAGGCGCCAAAGATAAAGTAAAGGGTTCCTATGTCCTTATGGTTAGTTGAAAATAGCCATCGTTCTAAAGACTCAATGCGTGGGCTCTTTTTTTGAAGAGTTTTCAT